AATTCTTCTATTGAAGAAGCCCACGCTTCTTTTGTTGCAATAAGTACAAATGGTCTGATTCGAGATTTCCTAAAAATTGACTTAGTGAAATCCTCTATTTCGTATATCAGAAAAAGGAAAGATCCGTCAGGTTCAGGATTGATCTCTAATAATGGATCAGATCGTACCAATATGAATCCATTTTCTTTAATTTCTTCTAAGGCAAAGATTCAACAATCACTTAGTCAAAATAAAGGAATTCTTCGTGCGTTCTTGAATAGAAATAAAAATAAGGAATGTCGATCTTTGATAATTTTGTCATCATCTAATTGTTTTAGAATGGGACCATTCAACGATATAAAATATCACAATGTGATAAAAGAATCAATTAACAGAAATTCTCTAAGTTCAATTAGGGATTCGTTGGGCCCTTTAGGAACAGCCATTCCAATTATGGATTTTTATTCATTTTCTCATTTAATAACTCATAATAAGATATCGGTAACTAAATATTTGCAATTTCAAAATTTAAAACAGACTTTTCAAATACTGAAATCTTATTTAATGGATGAAAGAGGGAAAATTTATAATCCCTATACATGCAGTAACATTTTTGTGAATCCATTCAATTTGAATTGGTATTTTCTCCATCATAATTATAATAAGAATTCTAATAAGAATTCTAATAAGAATTCTTGTGCTGAAACATACACAAGAATTAGCCTTGGTCAGTTTATTTGTGAAAATGTATGTATAGCTAAAAACGAACCATTCCTCAAATCGGGTCAAGTTATAATTGTTCAAGTTGACTCTGTAATAATAAGATCAGCTAAACCTTATTTAGCAACTCCAGGAGCCACTGTTCATGGACATTATGGAGAAATCCTTTACGAAGGAGATACATTAGTTACATTTATATATGAAAAATCGAGATCTGGTGATATAACCCAGGGTCTTCCAAAAGTTGAACAAGTTTTAGAAGTACGTTCGATTGATTCGATATCGATGAACCTAGAAAAGAGAATTGAGGGTTGGAACGAACGTATAACAAGAATTCTTGGAATTCCTTGGGGATTCTTTATTGGTGCTGAGTTAACTATCGTGCAAAGTCGTATATCTTTGGTTAATAAGATCCAAAAGGTTTATCGATCGCAGGGAGTGCAGATCCATAATAGGCATATAGAAATTATTGTACGCCAAATAACATCCAAAGTGTTGGTTTCAGAAGATGGAATGTCTAATGTTTTTTTACCTGGGGAGCTAATTGGATTGTTGCGAGCTGAACGAACGGGACGCGCTTTGGAAGAAGCGATCTGTTACCGAGCCACTTTATTGGGAATAACGAAAGCCTCCCTTAATACTCAAAGTTTCATATCTGAAGCGAGTTTTCAAGAAACTGCTCGAGTTTTAGCAAAAGCTGCTCTCCGGGGTCGTATCGATTGGTTGAAAGGCCTGAAAGAAAACGTTGTTCTAGGGGGTATGATACCTGTTGGTACCGGATTCAAAGACTTAGTGCACTTTTCAAAGAAACATAATAAAATGCTTTTGGAAACAAAAAAGAAGAATTTATTCGAGGAGGAAATGAGAGATCTTTTGTTCCATCACAGAGAATTAGTTGATTCTTGCATTTAAAAAAATTGCCATGATACATCAGAACAATCGTTTACAGGATTTCATTATTCCTAGGGGCGGATGCATATTCTTCTTTTTAACTATATGATATGCGATGCCTTTCTTTTTATTTGGTAATAGATAATAGTAATCAAGATCAAGAAAAGAAAATAATGAATATAAAAAAAAGAAATGGCTGGATCATGTATCAACAGCCAATCTCCGGTAAAAGAGAAGGTTCCATTGGAACAATTCTTTCTTATTTCTGGAACAATTCTTTCTTATTTCAATTGATTTATTTTCTATTTTAAGGTACTTCGTCTCTTTTTTTTTTCAAAGAAAAAAAGCGTGGGGAGAAATGACAAAAAGATATTGGAACATAAATTTGGAAGAGATGATGGAAGCAGGAGTTCATTTTGGTCATGGTACTAAGAAATGGAATCCTAGAATGGCGCCCTATCTTTCTGCAAAGCGTAAAGGTATTCATATAACAAACCTTACTAGAACCGCTCGTTTTTTATCAGAAGCTTGTGATTTGGTTTTTGATGCAGCAAGTAAGGGAAAACAATTCTTAATTGTTGGTACAAAAACGAAAGCAGCTGATTCAGTAGCACGGGCTGCAATAAAGGCTCGGTGTCATTATGTTAATAAAAAATGGCTCGGCGGTATGTTAACAAATTGGTCCACTACAGAAAAAAGACTTCATAAGTTCAGGAACTTTAGAATGGAACAAAAGATGGGGGGACTCAACCGTCTTCCGAAAAGAGATGCAGCTATGTTTAAGAGACAATTATCCCACTTGCAAACATATCTGGGCGGGATTCAATATATGACGAGGTTACCCGATATTGTAATAATCGTTGATCAGCAAAAAGAATATACAGCTCTTCGAGAATGTATCACTTTAGGAATTCCAACGATTTGTTTAATCGATACAAATTGTGACCCCGATCTCGCGGATATTTCTATTCCAGCGAATGATGACGCTATAGCTTCAATTCGATTAATCCTTAACAAATTAGTATTCGCGATTTTTGAGGGCCGTTCTATTTATATACGAAATCTGTAATTAATAATAAGAGAAATCCATTCTTTTGGGAATTCCATATATTTATGAAATCTTTTATATAATTATCTAATCGGTTACTTTTCCTAAATATTCAAAATATTAAAAAAAAAAAGACTTGGGGATATTATGTAAATATTATTGAATTCGCTAGTATCTCAAATATACAATTTAAAAACTAAAATAGGCAAGTCGAAAAAGAGATGATTGAATCAAAATAATTACTTTTAAAGTTCTATTTTTTTCAGAGGTCAATATGAATGTTCTATCATGTTCCATCAACACACTAAAAGGACTATATGATATATCTGGTGTAGAAGTAGGCCAACATTTCTATTGGCAAATAGGAAGTTTCCAAGTACATGCCCAAGTACTTATTACTTCTTGGGTTGTAATTGCTATCTTATTAGGTTCAGCCATTATAACTGTTCGGGATCCACAAATGATTCCGACTGACGGTCAGAATTTCTTCGAATATGTCCTTGAATTTATTCGAGACGTGAGTAAAACTCAGATTGGAGAAGAATATGGTCCATGGGTTCCCTTTATCGGAACTCTGTTTCTATTTATTTTTGTTTCTAATTGGTCAGGGGCTCTTTTACCTTGGAAAATTATAAAGTTACCTCAGGGGGAGTTAGCTGCACCCACGAATGATATAAATACTACTGTTGCTTTAGCTTTACTCACATCAGTAGCATATTTCTATGCGGGTATTAGCAAAAAGGGATTCGGTTATTTCAGTAAATACATTCAACCAACCCCAATCCTCTTACCCATTAACATCTTAGAGGATTTTACAAAACCTTTATCACTTAGTTTTCGACTTTTTGGGAATATTTTAGCTGATGAATTAGTAGTTGTTGTTCTTGTTTCTTTAGTACCTTCAGTGGTTCCTATACCTGTCATGTTCCTTGGATTATTTACAAGCGGTATTCAAGCTCTTATTTTTGCAACTTTAGCTGCGGCTTATATAGGTGAATCTATGGAGGGCCATCATTGACTAGTTTTATATTGGATTTACCATAGACGAACGCAATGTATGCCTTAGTTCAAGATAATCAACTTTACGTGAGTAAAAGAAAGACTTAAGTAACATAAATAGAAAATAAACAAGAAGATATATACAATCTAGAGTCAGATTACGATATTAGGGAATTCCAATTTAAAATGAAATAGAAAAAAAGGAAAGAGATCTAAAAGATCTTTTTCCTCAAATTACCCTTTGGCCCATTTAGACTTTCCCCCATGAATCTTTTTGTATTTTATATTGTTTTGTTCATTCGATTTCAATATGAAATGAAAGAGTAGTTATTAGGAGTCATTATTTGAATAAGAATTCTTATGGTATCTGTTTACGACGTACAATTCACTTCAATTCATATATTATATCTAATTTAGATATATTATATCTAATTTCGAATGTTATATAGAATTGATAATGAGATATAATTAGAATGAGAGCGATTCCCATTTTAGTTGATTTCATTCAATTCAACGATTGACCAAAATAAAATTTTATTAAATAATAAATTGAAATTACATAAACTTAGATCAATCAAATACTGATATTGTAATTATTCGGTCTAACAAATTAGTTCATTTAGATTTCTTTTATCTATGTGTGATAATGATAAATAAGAATAAATATAAGAAAAGAAATATTATAATAAAATACGAAATAATAGATAAAAAAGAAATAATTCATAGTTAATTGAAATAAGATTCTTATTACTTAAAGTGAAATTAGGAGTTCTTCCTTACTTCGATTGGATGAATCTTAGCGATAGAATCATTAAGTCATAATTCATTGGTTTATTGTATCATTAACCATTTTTTCATTTTGGTGTGAGGAACTTATCATGAATCCACTTATTTCTGCCGCTTCCGTTATTGCTGCTGGATTGGCTGTAGGGCTTGCTTCTATTGGACCTGGGGTTGGTCAAGGTACTGCTGCGGGCCAAGCTGTAGAAGGTATCGCGAGACAACCCGAGGCAGAGGGAAAAATAAGAGGTACTTTATTGCTTAGTCTGGCTTTTATGGAAGCTTTAACAATTTATGGACTGGTTGTAGCATTAGCACTTTTATTTGCGAATCCTTTTGTTTAATTCGATTTCTATATCTATTATATCTATAAGATATATCTATAAGAAAAGAAAAAGACTTCTTTTTTTTTCTTCTTTTCTTGCTTTTTATTTTCTGCTTGTTTTTTCTAATTAGAGCAAGATTTTATTCCTACAATGACTTATTAGTTGTAGTTTTTTAGTTGGGATAATAAACCATGGGAAGGACTGATTTGAGGATATGAATTAGCATACTGACTCGCTTTATTCCTTCCCGTTTTGAG